GGACTTGAACCCTCACGATTTTAAAAGTCAACGGATTTTCATCTTACTATAAATTTCATTGTTGTCAGTATTGACATGTAGAATGGGACTCTATCTTTATTCTCGTCCGATTAATAAGTTCCACCGAGGATCTATCAGACTATGAAGTGAATCATTTGATCAACACAAGTTTAGTGAACTCCATTTGTTAGAACAGCTTCCATTGAGTCTCTGCACCTATCCCCTTTTTCTCGCTTTCTAAACTCTGGTTTGTTCGCGTAAATCAGGATTTGGCTCAGGATTGCCCATTGTTAATTCCAGGGTTTCTCTGAATTTGAAAGTTATCACTTAGTAGGTTTCCATACCAAGGCTCAATCCAATTAAGTCCGTAGCGTCTACCAATTCCGCCATATCCCCTTTTTTTCTTTGAGATTAGGATCTCATTATGGTGTCTTTCCACTTTTTCTTATGCCGAAACCTTGGAATTCATTACATATAGATACTTATTTTATTTCTTTGGTATCTTCTTTCATTTTTTTTTAGCCCCATCCATATTGATTTAGTCTAATCAACAAAGATTGTATCATTTTTGTATTTGCAATTCAATATGGTTATATATTACATAACATATATATGTTCTTCCTTTTGTCATCTTTGTCTTAAATTAAATTTTAAGAAATAGTTGAACGGTCGATTCTGTTTTTTTTACTTCCATGAAAAGAAATTTATGATTATTATTGAAACTTATAATTCTACAATGTGCAATGGAAAAAGATTTTAAGTCTACTTCGTAGCTTTGAAATTCGAATAATTCTAAAAAATTCTATTCGAATATTCATTTCGAATATTAATTATAATAATTCTAGAATATTAGAAATAAAAAGACAAAAAGTATAAAATAATAATAATAGCACGAGGTTAGAATAAAAAAACACGAATTTCAAATCAGATATCATTTAACTAAAAAAAAAAGATTTCTGATCTAATTAAGATTTTCTTATTTAGAAACTAATGAAATCAAAATTATAAAGTCGATATATTGCTATATTCTATTAATTAAGGTTATGTTTTATTTATTTAATGATAGTCACTATTTATTTGAGCTATATTCTGTTCTAGAATATATAGAATATGATTAATTCTAAATAGATAAGGAAAAATATGATATAGAATAGTTAATTGATATGATCTAGTAGTTTAGTGAATTTGTATGCATGCGTTTTTTTATTTGAGCCCGCTTAGCTCAGAGGTTAGAGCATCGCATTTGTAATGCGATGGTCATCGGTTCGATTCCGATAGCCGGCTTTTCCATATTTTTTCGTTTTTTTTTTTTTTACATGATTTTTAATGTACTTTCAAAATCAAAGAAGATTGAAAAAACTTCTTTCACCTTTTTCCAAGAATTACCACGCCATTTCTATTATGTCATATAAACTTCCATATAGGAATATATATTGGGTAAAAGGGTTAGATCTTTGCAAAATAAATCAAGAAAATAACGGAAAATTTTTGTGATTTATTTGATTTATATATATTGTATATACAATAAAAAAAATCTGTATATTGAGAGAATATATCTTCGGACTCTTTGTATTCCAATAGTTTATTGGAGTGGATTTCACGTCATTTATCATTATCATTTAGTTCAGTTTTAATTTTGTTTAGTTTTGTACAATTTCAATAAAAAAAGGAGTCTTTATGTCACGTTACCGAGGGCCGCGTTTTAAAAAAATACGCCGTCTGGGGGCTTTACCGGGACTAACTAGTAAAAGGCCTAGGGCAGGAAGCGATCTTAGAAACCAATCACGCTCCGGAAAAAAATCTCAATATCGTATTCGTTTAGAAGAAAAACAAAAATTGCGTTTTCATTATGGTCTTACAGAACGCCAATTACTTAAATATGTTCGTATCGCCGGAAAAGCCAAGGGGTCAACAGGTCAAGTTTTATTACAATTACTTGAAATGCGTTTGGATAACATCCTTTTTCGATTGGGTATGGCTTTGACTATTCCTCAAGCGCGCCAATTAGTTAACCATGGACATATTTTAGTTAATCGTCGTATAGTTGATATACCAAGTTATCGCTGCAAACCCCGAGATATTATTACAGTGAAGGATGAACAAAACTCTAGAACTTTGGTTCAAAATCTTCTTGATTCATCTGCCCCCGAGGAATTGCCAAACCATCTGACTCTTCACACATTCCAATATGAAGGGTTAGTCAATCAAATAATAGATAGGAAATGCGTCGGTTTGAAAATAAATGAATTGCTTGTCGTAGAATATTACTCTCGACAGACTTAATAAACCTAACTTAAGTAAAAAAAAAGAACTAAAAACAAGAGTTCGAACAACTCCCCTTTGCCCTCTTTTTTGATTAAAAATAAAAAGGCACAAGGTAAGGTATTTTGTCGGGGAATCTTTTTCCTATTCATGTATCATAGATTGGTAGGGAGGTTTGGATCCCTTGTTTGCTCTTCCCAGCATTTTCCATATCAAAGAAATGTAGATTTTATATCTATTCTTTTTTATTTGATTTGATACATTGTGGTCAACCACGTAAGATTGGTGAATTAGTTGAAAGTACGGAAAGAGAGGGATTCGAACCCTCGGTAAACAAAAGTCTACATAACAGTTCCAATGTTACGCCTTCAACCACTCGGCCATCTTTCCGACATCAGGATTATGACTGAGTACCTGGGTGAATAGCGAGTTATTCATCAATGTTTTTTAGATTATGGTTAATAGATACCTTTTTTGACCGGAAAAAATTGGAAGTAGATAGAAGGTTATTTTAACGAGTCCGCTTTTATGTTAGTTCGTACTATACAATTCCTTTGTTTGTGAGAAAAATTTATCACAAAAGAAAAGGTAAAGGAAATAAAAAGAGTTATAGAATGGATTACTACCTATGCCAAGATCGCGTATAAATGGAAATTTTATTGATAAAACCTTTACAATTGTAGCCGATATCTTATTACGAGTCATTCCGACAACTTCTGGAGAAAAAGAGGCATTTACTTATTACAGAGATGGTGCGATTTGATTATCATTATTATTTTTTTTCTCGCCGATTTGGAATAGAAAGAAAAACGAGTATTGAAAAAAATCTCCGCTTTTGAAGGTGAAGTTTATAATAAAAAAAAGCAATCCCTTCTGTCATGTATCCACGATTAATGCAGCCTTAGATGCTTCAATTGTGAATTCTAGTATTGAGCAAAAGGTTTTGACCTATGGTTCCCGTATTACAGATCAATCCTACTACACTAATACAATATACGAATAGGAGGCATAGGGGAAGAAGCACTACGCCGAGAAATCAACAACACAAAAACTTTCTTCAAAATGATTCCTTTTCTTTCTTCTTCTTCTTTTGGATTGGGACTAATTAAAATGGTTGGAACAATAAACATCCATCTCGTTCGTACTTTGGATACCCGTATAACCATTGAAGACTGTTGAAGTGACTATTTCCTGGAAATTTAGGGGCGTTGAGAACAAAGAAATTTTTAGAGTTTCCTTTTTTATTTTTATCTAGCATGAACCCACTTGGTAGTAAGAAAAGATCTTTTGCAAGAAGGTTGGCTAGGGATTTCTTGTAAAAACATTAGCCCCGCTTAGTTCATAATGACATCAAAATTTTCCATATATTATTTTCATTATGCACCTAAAGGAGGAGCCGTATGAGATGAAAATCTCACATACGGTTCTGAAACGGAGAATTCGTTAAAGCGAATGACGACCGTAACGGATGTCGGCTCAATCTGAAGGAAATTATGCGGAAGCATTACAGAATTATTATGAAGCTATGCGACTAGAAATTGACCCCTATGATCGAAGTTATATACTCTATAATATAGGCCTTATCCATACAAGTAATGGGGAACATACCAAAGCTTTAGAATATTATTTTCGGGCATTAGAACGAAACCCCTTTTTACCACAAGCTTTTAATAATATGGCTGTGATCTGTCATTACGTGCGACTATCTCCACTATAGAAAAAAAGAACGAACAGCTAGTCAATGAAATACTAGAAACACAAAAAAAGGGCTTTCTACATAAGCATCGTCCAAAACGATTTTTATCAGCTGTAGCAAAAAAATAAACTTCATAGATCGAAATATGAAGTGAAGACTAGATATGCCTAAATACTTTCTTTCTATGGATAAAAAAAAAAAAAAAGATTTAATTGATAGAGGAAGCACCGTAAAGATCAATTGTAAAGGTTTTGGACCGATACAAGAAGAGCTGTTTATTTATATCATAATATGAGATAAATCTTAGGAATCTACTTATGTAATAGAGTGGATCCCCTAAGGTATTGAGCAGCGGTGTAGCATCAGATCCTAAAGACAGTAAGTCTTTTTTTTTTTTTTATGAAGTATGAAAAAAAGTCTTTTTCAAAGATTCTATATAAATTTTTATATGAAAGCGGGATAGTTACCTTTCAGAAAATTCTAATATCTAATAACAGTGGACATGCCTTTTTTTTTCTGAAGGTAGGAGAAAAGATAAAACTTATTATATTAATTAATATATTAATTAAATCAAAATGAAAGTTTGAAACTCATGTAATTACTCTCTTTTGTTTAATCCAAGAAAAACCGAATATCTATAAGAAATCTCATTCAATTAGACATTCAATTAGATATAAAGTTAAAGTAGGTTAAAGTTAAAAAACTGGTACACCAAAACAAAAGAGTTGGTTGTCGAGCCGTATGAGGTAGGAAACTCTCAAGTACGGTTCTCAGGGAGGGAATTGACCCGCCTATTCCGACCGTGGAGAACAGGCCATTCAACAAGGAGATTCTGAAATGGCGGAGGCTTGGTTCACTCAAGCCGCTGAGTATTGGAAACAGGCTATAACGCTTACTCCTGGTAATTATATTGAAGCACAGAATTGGTTGACGATCACGAGGCGCTTCGAATAAGAACTTTTCCTTTGTTTCTTTTTTTTTTTTATTGTATATATATCTTTATTTGTTTTTACAATTAATAGTTTTTTAGTTTCTTGGCCCT